ATCATTATAATTTTCTGAAAGGTAACTATCTCGGTTTCATATTTCATATATAAATCTCTATAGAATCTTTGAAAAAGACTTCCTTTCATACGAAAGAAAAGACTTACTATCTTTGGGATCTGATTCTACACCGCTGCTCAATAACTTAGGGGATCGACTCTATTACATAAGTTGATTCCTAAACTTTTATCTCATATCGTGACATAAGTAAGCAGTTCTTATTGTATCGGCCCAAAACCTCACTAATTGATCTTTACGATGCTTATTCTATCAATTTAGATCCTTTCTTTATCCATCGATTAAAGGATCTAGGCATACTTATTTCTTCATATTTCGACTTCTATGAAGTTTCTTTCTTTTTACTTTTTATTTGCTACAGCTGATAAAAATCGTTGTTTTGGACACGATAAATATGATATGTAGAAAGCCTATTTTCTAGTATTTATTAGTTATTAGCGGATTTGTTCTTTCTTTCCTTTTTTTTCTTTCTATAGTGGAGATAGTCGCACGTAATGACAGATCACGGCCATATTATTTAAAGCTTGTGGTAAGAAAGGGTTTCGTTCTAATGCCCTAAAATAATATTCCAAAGCTTTCGTATGTTCTCCATTCCTTGTGTGGATAAGGCCTATGTTATAGAGTATATAACTTCTATCATAGGGGTCAATTTCTAGTCGCATAGCTTCATAATAATTCTGTAAAGCTTCCGCATAATTTCCTTCGGATTGAGCCGACATCCGTTACGGTCGTCATTCGATTCAAAGAATCTCCGTTCCAGAACCGTACGTGAGATTTTCATCTCATACGGCTCCTCCTTTTTTATTTTTTATGTGCATAATGAGAATAATCCATGAAATCAAAAAGATTGAAATTATTTCATTATGAACCGAACGGGGCTAGTGTTTTTACAAGAAATCTCTAGCCAACCTTCCTGTAAAAGATCTTTTCTTAATATCAAGTATCTTGGTACTAGATAAAAATGATAACTCTAACAATTTCTTTGTTCTTAACACCCCTTAATTTCCAGGAATTAGTCACTTCAACAGTCTTCGATGGTTATATGGGTATCCAAAATACGAACGAGATGGATGTTTGTTGTACCAACCATTCTTGTTAGTCCCGATTCCGATAAAGAAAAGGTAAAATTTTATAACAAAGTTTTCATATTGTTGATTCCTGGGCGTAGTGCTTCTTCCCCTATGCTGCCTATTGGTACTAGTGGAGTAAGATTGACCTAACCCATAGGTGTAACCTTTCGCTCAATACTAGAATCTACAATTGAAGCATCTGAGGCTGCATTAATCGGGGATACACGACAGAAGGAATTGTTTTATTTACAAACTTCACCTTCACGATAAGCGTAGATTTATTTCAATAATCTTTTTTTCTTTCTCTCCCGAATAATGTATCTTTCTCCGAAGACTGAAAACGGTAAATAAAAAAGAACATCAAATCGCACCATCTCTGTAATAGGTGAATGCCTCTTTTTCTCCTGAAGTTGTCGGAATTATTCGTAATAAGATATTGGCTACAATTGAAAAGGTCTTATCAATAAAATTTCCGTTTATCCGAGATCTGGGCATAGGTAGCAATCCATTCTATAATTTCTTTTACTTACCTCTTGTGAGAAAATGATCCCACAAGCAAAGGAATTATACAGTACGAAATAACATAAAAAAAAAGAATCATTAAAAAAAAAAAGGATATGACCTTCTATTCAAATTATTATTATTATTTTTGAAAGGAATCAATAAAAAAAATTAGATTTAATTTAATCCAAATGTAGTAGTATAAGAATGAAAGGAACTATTCCGATTTTATCAAGGTTAAAGAATCAAAGAATTTATCTTACAGATTAGGATAATTAGAGAAATCTTAATTGATATGCTACAAAGAGTAAAAAGACTCGAATGATCATTCTATGATGAACCGTCTGTTTTGTGTTGTGTGCATTACATAGTGGGTATACACTATAACAATCAAATATAAAAATTCCTGTGATGATTCATTAATTTGGAATAGATCCATGGGGGTAAGGAGTTATTATTGAAAAATCTAAAACTGGAAAAGAATTTTAGAAGTTTATGGAATCATAGTCTAAAAAACGAAATATAACCATGATTTATAAATAGAATCATGATCTAAAAGAAAAGTATCCATTAAACATAGTTTAAAAAAAAAATGGATCGATTGATTCATTCTAATTCATTGATTTAACCTGGTATAAAATTGATTTTATTTAGTAGAAATAAAGAATAACTATTGGAAAAAAATGGGAGCGCCATCTTCACAAAAATGAATAGATATATATCTTTTTTTTAACAGTTTTTAACAGTTTTTCACAAAAAAAATTGATCTTTATCCCCGGAAGGATTTTTCTTTGATGAAAAGTTTGATCAATTTTTTTATATTTAGAATTGATTGTACGTACCTATCCAACTAATATGAATGACTCACTATTCACTCGGTTTCTGGGCCATAATCATTATGTAGGAGAGAT